TTATAATAAGATGCTTATACACATAGGAATATAAAAAAACGGATCGTAAAAAAGAACGAGGGAATACTGGGGGGAGGGGAAGAAGGGTACTTTTTGATTTTAAGAAAGGGAGAATCTTATCCCTTTTTTATTCTCTTAAATCAATCATGGAAATTAGGAATCCCGTGTAAAATACAAAAGAATCTCAAATACTTCCATATCCGATATGTATTACCATTAGATATTTTAATAAAACATTAAAACATAAAGAAGGAGGATTAAAAATGCGAGATCTAAAAACCTATCTTTCCGTGGCACCGGTACTAAGTACTCTTTGGTTCGGGTCTTTAGCGGGTCTGTTGATAGAGATCAATCGTTTATTCCCAGATGCGTTGACATTTCCTTTTTTTTCATACTAGTTTAGTTAGTAACATGGGAAGGGGTGAAGAAGATTAGAGATAGAATCAAAAGATCTGTGACTAATCCCTTCCCCTCTTTTTTGAATTATCAAAAATTCAATTAGATACTTAGAGACAAAATAAAGAAAGGAGGAAAGATATAAAAAAAATGAATTCAACCTCGGCTAAATTTGAGCTCAGCGTTCAATTCGATTTCTAAAAAATAGAGTGAGAACAGAAAGGGGTCTATGAAAAAACTGGAATACAAGATAGGAAAGTGAAATAGTGTACTATATACTATACTTCGAATCAAATTTAATATAGCTAAATTCAATAGAGTTTGAATTCGTTCTTCCACTTAAACTTGAAAAATGAATTAGAAATTCTATTTAATATTTCTTACTCTATTATATTGTATTGTGATTGTAACGAAATCGTTCATAATTTCAACTTAGCAACCTTTTCTTTTTTTTTTTTCTTTTTGCTAGTCACTTCAAGATCAGCAAATAAGAAGAATTGATTGAATCAAAAACTCAAACTAAAGGAGGGTCATGGCCAAGGGAAAAGATGCCCGAGTAACAGTTATTTTGGAATGTAGCAATTGTCTTCGAAACGGACTTAATAAGGAATCAAGGGGGATTTACAGATATATTACTCAAAAGAATCGACACAACACGCCGAGTCGCTTGGAATTGAGAAAATTCTGTCCCTATTGTTACAAACATACGATTCACAGGGAGATAAAGAAATAAACCGACTCCAAGTTATTTGTGTATCACTCTTATATCAGGAACAAAAAAAGGACATAGTCTCAACCCTATTATTCTATATTTTAATAGTTTAGTTTAGTTAACAGAATTGAATTAACTCAAAATAAAAAAAAAACCAATCTTTTTTTGAATTCCAAATTATTTTGGATCGGATTGAAATAGTATTTTCGAGATAAGGAATAAACAAAGTATGGAAAAATCCAAGCGACCCTTTCGGAAATCCAAACGATCTTTTCGTAGGCGTTTGCCCCCGATTGGATCGGGGGATCGAATTGATTATAGAAACATGAGTTTAATTAGTCGATTTATTAGTGAACAAGGAAAAATATTATCCAGACGGGTGAATAGATTGACCTTAAAACAACAACGATTAATTACTATTGCTATAAAACAAGCTCGTATTTTATCTTTATTACCCTTTCTTAATAATGATAAAGAATTTGAAAGAAGCGAATCGACTGCCAGAGCTAATGGTCTTAGAATCCGGAATAAATAAAAAAAGTAGGCTTACTTTCCTCTTCAATTTGAATCCCAATTCAAATTCGAAAACTGAAATAGAGTTTGATGTTTTATTCGAAGAATTCGAGAATCCAATCTAATCTTGATTGGATTTCTCCTACTTATCGTAAAAAAAAAAAACAAGAATCGGCGAAGAAGTAATCTTTTTGTATTGGATATTTATTGGACGTGTTTGGTTGCTCATTTTATTTTGAGCGACTTTATCTTTATCATACTAATTTGGATTCGACTTTCCCGGAGTTCATTCTCCAGAAAATGGTATTTTCAATAGTCGAACTTCCAATTCCAATTTTTCCTTAAAATTGAAGAATTTATTTTTTTTTGATCGAATTAGAAATCATATAAAGACAATTCCTATTTAATATAGCTATTTGTGCAACTATTTTACGATTAAAAAGCAACCGGTTCTTGTCCAGATTGTGTAGAAAATGATTATAACTATAGAATACAAAATTCTTACGAATTACTGCATTTATCCGAGCGATCCACAAACGACGAAAATCCCTCTTTCGCTTATCTCTATCTCGATGAGACGAAACCAAAGCTCTGATTTTCTGTTGTATAATTGTTCGAGTAAGTCTCGAATGAGCTCCACGAAAGCTTGATGCAAATAAACGAATTTTTGTTCGACGTCTACGAGCTATATATCCTCGTGTAATTCTGGTCATTGAATAAATGAAACCTTAATGAATAACTAATGGATTTCCTTTCTTTCAGTTATTCTTTTCCAATTTACTAGTTTAGTAATAACAACACGCATTCTTCCAATGTATAAAATAAGAATTCCAATGGCTTTTGCTACTATAACCTTCCCGAACACGATTTATTTATTCCTATTCATTTCTATTTATTTGAATTTCTTTTAATAGAATATTTTTTCTGTTTTCGTTTTTTGATATCTAGTATCAATACAATTTATTATTTTGAGTTGAATGCCTATATATATAAAAGGGAAATCGTGGGTTCCATCGTTTCTATGGTTCTTTCTAAAACGGTGAGGTCCTCTCTATACATCGGAGTCCTTTACTTCGACTTCATTTAATGAATACTATTGCTAACTTGTACAGTTCACATTCTTTTGCTCTACCCATGACTAGTAAAAAGTCTTTCACAATGAGATCCACTTATACAGTAACGATATTTAATTATGAAGATTTGCTGGGGTAGCTGACCCTCTTAGTCCGTTTTTCATAGTCAACTTGGGTTTTCAAAATAATAGTTGCTCGCTTAATGGATAAACATTCGTTACCAATGATGAATTTTTTCTCATCTTCAATTTTGAAAATGGAGTGAATTCAATTTGCACCAATGCAAACCATAAATTGAATATCCAATTGAAGAATCCAATAGATCTTTTTTAGTTTGATATAGTGAACGTACGTACTTCTTTCTTCGATTTCCTTTTTTCTTCTATTTTAATTTCAATAAAAATAGTACTGATCTTTGATACTGGAAAAGGGGTTTCCTTCTTTCTATTAGAAATGATCTGAACGAGTCGCGCATACACCCTAGTACATGTTCCTCGTCGTTGAGGACATCCCCCGAGAGCGGGGGATTTCGTGAAATTTTGGGTTGGCTGTCTTGTGTTTCTAATAAGTTGTTTAATAGTTGGCATGTTGAATCGGATCCATAATGAATGGGTTGGTTTAGATTGATCCTAACCGACTAATTATGAATTACTTTCCCATGGAATAGATGAATAAGATATTATTGAATTCGGTAATAACTAAATAAAAAAATCAAAATTGCAGTAGGGGGAATAAGTTTAAATAAATCGACAATTTTGATTTTTTATTCAACTGCTACAAGATCAACAATTCCATGAGCTTGGGCTTCCGTTGCTGACATAAAAACATCCCTTTCCATATCTTCGGATACAACCCATAAGGGCTTGCCCGTTCTTTGTACATAAACCCTTGTAATGGTTTCTCGCAATTTAAGTAGTTCTTCTGCTTCTAGGATAAATTCTCCCGTTTGTGCCTCATAAAAAGAACTCGCAGGTTGATGTATCATTACCCTGATGATGGAACAAAAGGTTCTTCTATCTCGATTATGAGATGGAAAGAGATAAAGAAAAAAAGAAAGTATAGAACAACCGTACGGGCATCCTTTAGGCATTGCATACGGCTCTAGAATGGAATTCGGTTTGACCTTCCATCAAAGAATCATCAATTAAAGAGATAGAAAATATATAGAAATTATAGGGTTTATCGGATTGACATCGTCAAACGATCCAATTACCATCCTTCCTTTCCGATTTCAGAGTAGTTAACAAAATACTATGATGGCTCCGTTGCTTTATATATTTATCTCCTCTGTGATTCAGCAATCCCAAAGTTTGAATTTATTTGATTTTTGACTCTTTCAAAAGTATATTCATAAGTAGTTCAATAAATATAAATATCGGAATTTTTAAAAAGTCTTCGGTAGGAAAAAAAAAGGTTTGTGACGCTAAAATGGGTCCCGACAATAGCGAAGATAAAATGGGGAAGACCCTTTCTACTAATTTCATACTACTCTTTCGATATATAATTGAATGTTTTGAAAAAAAAAATTCGTATATCGAATTCGATGTGCCATGCTATTATTACTTCATTTTCCTAATTTCATGCATAGTCTTTTTTTCGTAAAAAACTCATTGGCGCCAAGCGTGAGGGAATGCTAGACGTTTGGTAATCTCTCCACCGACGAGTATAAAAGATCCCATTGAAGCCGCTAATCCCATGCATATTGTATGCACATCAGGTTGAACAAATTGCATAGTATCATAAATAGCGACCCCCGGGATTACCCATCCGCCAGGAGAGTTTATAAACAAATACAAATCCTTGTTATCATTCTCTATACTCAAATAAACCATAAGACCAATCAGTTGATTCGCGATCTCGCTATCAACCTCTTGGCCTAAAAAAAGTAATCTTTCGCGATAAAGTCGGTTGATTAGGATCAAATTTGTATCCCGTAAGAGCCGTACATGCACCTTTTGATGCATACGGTTCAACAAAAATTGAGAAAAAACGGCTCAATGTGTAGATTCCAGCCCTCTTTCTTTTTAAAATGAAACTATTTATATATATATATATTATTTATTTAGTTTAGTTTTGAGAGCGGTTTCTTAATTCTAAGAAATTCGAAAATTTCGTATATTAATGAAACGAATTTGATTCATTTTTTCAAGAAAGAAATGAGTTTGTTTTGTGCCCCTTCCCTCTCAAAAAAAAAATACATTAAAATGAAACATATCGAATTAACTTATCATTGATGCATTGCTTCATCACGATTTCATTTTAATCATGATGTTCTTTTCTTGTTCCTGAATAGGTCTTTTCAATTCTTTTAGGTTTATGCTCTACTCTGAGTCAAAATCTGCCCAATTTGGATTTGCACATATAGGACAAATGCCAATAATATTACGTCTTTTTTTTACAACTTCATTTTTTTTTTTTCAATTGATTTCATATCTTCTATCAATGCAAAATATTAAACATGTATTTATTTCTTTCCTCGCTGGATTCGTTTAAAGTGAAAAGTTTGAGATTACTATTACTCTCAAATATATTGAATATTATTCAATAATAATCTTTTATTATCTATGGATATACGTAGTAATAAATAAAAAAGAAATTCAAAATGTTTTTTTCTAAAGGGAGCCTGAATACTTTACTTATGAAGACTTCATTTTAGTGTTCCAAAAAATGCAACCATAAATTATTCTAATTGCTAATATGAATTTGAATATCCCTCAAATCAAATTGCATTTCACGCCCCAAATTATTGGTAATTCAATCTTTTTTGGCCGAAACATGGGATATCTCAATCGGGGGAGAGAACGGGGGAAATCCCATATGACCCAATATATCTGACAAGTCGCACTATACGTCAACCCAAGAGGCATCTTCCTCTCCAGGACTTCGAAAAGGTACTTTTGGAACACCAATAGGCATAAAATGAAAGAAAAAAGAATTAAGTACTATATTGGACTTTGATGTGGAAGCGTAACAATGCGTTTATTGGCTTAATAATATTGTCTTTTATCATATTTGAGTCATAAATCGATCAAAATGTTTACGATTCCGAATAGTTCTTTTGAATGATTCCTAAATATAGATGCATTTGTTGATCGAAAATGGGATTAACCCCATTGCGTATTGTTCCTTATCGGGTATAGAATAGATCTGCTTCTCTTTCTTACTAGGAACCAAATTGTTCCGTTTTTACTAAAAAAAAGAATAGAACAAATATTACTCCTTTCTTGAAGATAATTCCAAAAAGGGAAGGTTTTTTTGCTAATGCAATAAAGTTACATAGTGTCTATTTTTCGTTGATAAAGGGGTATTTCCATGGGTTTACCTTGGTATCGTGTTCATACCGTCGTATTGAATGATCCCGGTCGTTTGCTTTCTGTCCATATAATGCATACAGCCTTAGTTGCTGGTTGGGCTGGTTCGATGGCTCTATATGAATTAGCAGTTTTTGATCCCTCTGATCCCGTTCTTGATCCAATGTGGAGACAAGGTATGTTCGTTATACCGTTTATGACTCGTTTAGGAATAACCAATTCATGGGGCGGTTGGAGTATTACAGGAGGAACTATAACGAATCCGGGTATTTGGAGTTACGAAGGTGTGGCCGGTGCACATATTGTGTTTTCTGGGTTGTGCTTCTTAGCGGCTATTTGGCATTGGGTGTATTGGGATTTAGAAATATTTTGTGATGAACGTACAGGAAAACCCTCTTTGGATTTGCCCAAGATTTTTGGAATTCATTTATTTCTTTCAGGGTTGGCTTGTTTTGGTTTTGGCGCATTTCATGTAACAGGATTGTACGGTCCTGGAATATGGGTGTCCGATCCTTATGGGCTAACCGGAAAGGTACAACCTGTAAATCCAGCGTGGGGGATAGAAGGTTTTGATCCTTTTATTCCGGGAGGAATAGCTTCTCATCATATTGCAGCGGGCACTTTAGGCATATTAGCAGGCCTATTTCATCTTAGTGTCCGTCCACCCCAACGTCTGTATAAAGGATTACGTATGGGAAATATTGAAACCGTGCTTTCCAGTAGTATCGCTGCTGTCTTTTTTGCCGCTTTTGTTGTTGCGGGAACTATGTGGTATGGTTCAGCAACTACCCCTATCGAATTATTTGGTCCCACCCGGTATCAATGGGATCAGGGATATTTCCAGCAAGAAATATATCGAAGAGTTGACGCTGGATTAGCTAAAAATCAAAGTTTATCAGAAGCTTGGTCTAAAATTCCCGAAAAATTAGCTTTTTATGATTACATCGGGAATAATCCGGCAAAAGGGGGGTTGTTCAGAGCAGGATCAATGGACAACGGGGATGGAATAGCTGTTGGTTGGTTAGGGCATCCTATTTTTAGAGATAAAGAAGGGCGTGAACTTTTTGTACGCCGTATGCCTACTTTTTTTGAAACATTTCCGGTTGTTTTGGTAGACGGAGACGGAATTGTTAGGGCCGATGTTCCGTTTAGAAGGGCAGAATCGAAGTATAGTGTCGAACAAGTCGGTGTAACTGTTGAGTTCTATGGTGGCGAACTTAATGGAGTCAGTTATAGTGATCCTGCGACTGTGAAAAAATATGCGAGACGTGCTCAATTAGGTGAAATTTTTGAATTAGATCGTGCTACTTTGAAATCAGATGGTGTTTTTCGTAGCAGTCCAAGAGGTTGGTTTACTTTTGGGCATGCGTCGTTTGCTCTGCTCTTCTTCTTCGGACACATTTGGCATGGTGCTAGAACCTTGTTTAGAGATGTTTTTGCTGGTATTGACCCGGATTTGGATGCTCAAGTGGAATTTGGAACATTCCAAAAACTTGGAGATCCAACGACAAGAAGACAGGTAGTCTAATGCAAGATTTCTCTCTTATCTTTTTTCTTTTTTTAGTTGATATAGAATAGATTAATGTGGAAATAGAAATTGGCATCTTTTCTTTAATCTTTTCATTGACTCTTGTTCGTATTTCTTTATCCAGGAGATAATCCACAACAAACAGGTATGGAAGCTATAATTGTAAAGCATGATCAAATTTATGGAAGCATTGGTTTATACATTCCTCTTAGTCTCGACTCTAGGGATAATTTTTTTCGCTATCTTTTTTCGAGAGCCACCGAAAGTTCCAACTAAAAAGATGAAATGATTTTTCATCCTATTAATTGAAGTAATGAGCCTCCCAATGTTCAATGTTATGTTGGGGGGCTCATTACTTCAACTAGTCCCCGTGTTCTTCGAATGGATCTCTTAATTGTTGAGAGGGTTGCCCAAAAGCAGTATATAAGGCATACCCAGTAAAACTTACAAGTAAACCCGATATAGAGATGGCGACTAGGGTTGCTGTTTCCATTATTATATAACTTCAAAGACTACCATGGCTCTATGGATCTATAATAAGATCGTTTATTTACAACGGAATGGTATACAAAGTCAACAGATCTCAATGAATAAAAAAGAAGAGGATTTATGGCTACACAAAGCGTTGAGGGCGGTTCTAGATCGGGACCAAGACAAACTGCTGTAGGTAGTTTATTAAAACCATTGAATTCAGAATATGGTAAAGTAGCTCCTGGATGGGGAACCACTCCTTTGATGGGTGTTGCAATGGCTCTATTTGCAGTATTCCTATCTATTATTTTAGAAATTTATAATTCTTCCGTTTTACTGGATGGAATTTCAATGAATTAGATTCTCACAAGAAAGGTCAATTCTTAGATTTTGAATACGAATACAAAGTTAAAGTATTTCGGTTTCGTATTTTTATCCCACTATCTCTTTATTGGTAGTTCGATCGTGGAATTTCTTTTTTTCTGTATTTCCGGAATATGAGTGTGTGACTTGTTCTAATTGATCCTATTGGTAGTACAGAGAAGGAGTCTGTCATCTTTATAGAGATGGTTTTTCCTCGTCAGATATTTATTCTAGTATCTGGAGCACGGAATATATGAAATAGATCCCAATCAATAACTATGATTCCTACTTACTATTCAGACCCCGCGACCGGGCTCTATAAAAAAAAAATTTCAAAAGAGTGTTATAAGTTCTAAATCAAAAGGGTTTTTTCTTCTTTTTCAACAAATTTCCCTTATTGATTGATGATTTTGATCAAAGGACAAAACTTTCTTTTTATTTTGAGTTATTATATCTATTCGCTGAATAAATGATCATCTAATGGTTCTTACTCATAGAATCTTTGGACTTATTTTGTACTTTTAATTAATCATCGTGGTTCTAGTATGAATCTGAGGTTTCAATCGATTAATAGGTTCTTAACAAGAGAATTCCTATCAAAAAAAGAAGAGTAAACCTAGAGTAGACACAAAGAAAATCACAAATCACAGAAAAGAAGCGGTGAATAGGAAAATAGAAGATTCAACAGGCCAATAACGATCAATGAGCCGACTTGATATTTTAGCATTATAACCACAAATAATAACTCGTCTCCTCATAGACGTGAAAAAGGGGGGGTTGGTTACAAAGTTTCAAATCCATCGCCCTTCCAAGTAAAACAATACTTTGGTTTTTTGTTTGAGCTGTACGAGATGAAATTTTCAGATACGGTTCTCCGAGGGGAAGTACTATTCGTTTACCTATCTCAATAAAGTCTATGATTGGTTCGAAGAACGTCTCGAGATTCAGGCGATTGCAGATGATATAACCAGTAAATATGTTCCCCCTCATGTCAATATATTTTATTGTCTAGGAGGAATTACACTTACTTGTTTTTTAGTACAAGTAGCTACAGGGTTTGCTATGACTTTTTACTACCGTCCAACTGTTACTGAGGCTTTTGCTTCTGTTCAATATATAATGACTGAAGTTAATTTGGGTTGGTTAATCCGATCAGTTCATCGGTGGTCCGCAAGTATGATGGTCCTAATGATGATCCTCCATGTATTTCGTGTGTATCTCACTGGGGGTTTTAAAAAACCTCGCGAATTAACTTGGGTTACCGGTGTGGTTCTGGCTGTATTGACCGCATCTTTTGGGGTAACTGGTTATTCCTTACCTTGGGACCAAATTGGTTATTGGGCAGTCAAAATTGTAACAGGTGTACCGGAAGCTATTCCTGTAATAGGATCTCCTTTAGTAGAGTTATTACGGGGAAGTGCTAGTGTGGGACAATCCACTTTGACTCGTTTTTATAGTTTACACACTTTTGTATTACCTCTTCTTACTGCCGTATTTATGTTAATGCATTTTCTAATGATACGTAAGCAAGGTATTTCGGGTCCTTTATAGAGAATCTATATCATAATTTGTAATTAAATATTTCGATTTCTCACTTGAGGAGGAAGAATAGTATTTCATTGCTAGAAATATG